CCCCACTTTTTTTGGACAGGATCAAAAAATACCCCCCTTTTTCTTTTGATATCTTCGAACTAACGAAACCCCTTTTTAGAAATTGGATAAAGGGCGTAGCAGAGGTCCAAATTGGGGAGTATGCAACAGAGCAGACAAAAAGAAAAGAGAAGAAAAGAAAAGAAATAGTACAGATAGAAATAGCAGAAGCCTGGGATACCATTCCCTTTGCACAAGGAATAAGAGGTTACATGTTAATAACTCAATCAATTCTTAGAAAATATTTGATATTCCCTTCGTTGATAATAGCCAAAAATATTGGACGTATGTTATTATTTCAACTTCCAGAATGGTTTGAGGATTTACAGGAATGGAATAGAGAAATGCATGTTAAATGTACCTATAATGGTGTTCAATTATCAGAAACAGAATTTCCGCAAAATTGGGTAACAGACGGTATTCAGATTAAAATTCTATTTCCTTTCCATCTGAAACCTTGGCAGAGATCTAACTCTCCTAGAGATCTAATGAAAAAAAAAAAGCAAAAATCTGATTTTTGTTTTTTGACAGTTTGGGGAATGGAAGCTGAACTTCCTTTTGGTTCTCCTAGAAAGCTCCCCTCATTTTTTGAACCCATTATTAAGGAGCTCAATAAAAAAATTGAAAAATTTAAAAAGAAATATTTTTTAGCTCTAAAGATTTTAAAAAGAAAAACAAAATTACTTCTAAAAGTTTTAAAAGAAATAAAAAAATGGATTATGAAAAATGTTATATTTATAAAAAAACGAATAAAAGAACTTAATACAATTCTATTATTTAGGTTTAGATTAAGAGAAGTATATGAATCGAATAAAACTAAAAAAGAAAAAGATTTTCTGATCAGAAATCAAATAATTGATGAATCGTTTAGTCAGATTCAATCTCCGGCTTGGTTAAAATCTTCACTGACAAAAAAAAAAATGAAAGATCTGACTAATAGAATCAATATAATTCAAAATCAAATAGAAAGAATTACAAAAGAGAAAAAAAAAAAAACTCCATCAATAAATATTAGTCTTAACAAAAGAAGTTATAATCCTAAAAAATTAGAGTCACCAAAAAAAATTTGGCAAATATTAAAAAGAAGAAATGCTCGATTAACCTATAAATTCCATTTTTTTATAAAATTTTTCATTGAAAAAATATACATAGATATTTGTTTATCTATCATTAATATTCCCCTAATCAATACACAACTTTTTCTTGAATCAACAAAAAAAATTATTGATCAATACATTTATGAACCAAATCAAGAAAAAACTAATAAAAAAAATCCAAATACAAGTCGTTTTATTTCGACTATAAAAAAGTCACTTGATATTGTTAGTAAAAAAAATTCACATATTTTTAGTGATTTATCCTGCTTGTCACAAGCATATGTATTTTATAGGTTATCTCAAGCCCAAGTTAGAAGAAGTTTGTATAAATTACAATCTGTTCTTCAATATCAGGGAACATCTTTATTTCTTAAGACTGAAATAAAGGATTCTTTTGGAACACAAGGAATATTTCAGACCGAATTAGGGCATAAAAAACCTCATCATTCGAATGACTGGAAAAAATGGTTAAGAGGACATTATCAATATGATTTATCTCAGATTAGATGGTCTAGATTAATACCACAAAGATGGCGGAATAAAATTAGAATTAATAAACGTTGTATGACTATGACTAAAAAAAAAAAAATTTATAAATGGGAGTCATATGAGAAAGACCAATTAAAATTTTACAGAAAAGAAAATATTTCTGAAGTACATTCATTATTGAATGAAAAAGAAAAATTTCCAAAATACAATAGATATGACCTTTTATCATATAAATCCCTTAATTTTGAAAAAAAAAAGGCCTCTTCTATTTATAGGTATGGATTACGATTGGAAATAAATAAGAACCAAGATCTTTTTTACAATTCTACCATACATAAAGACAACTTTTTTAATATCCTGGAGAGTACTCTTATCAATAGTTATCTAGGAAAAGGCAGTTTTTTATATATCGAAAAAAATGCAGATAGAAAATATTTTGATTGGAAAATCTTAAAATTTTATCTTAAAAAAAAAGCTGATCTTGAAACCTGGATACAAATCGATACCAAGATTAACCAAAGTACTAATAATTACCAAATAGTTGATAAATTTGATAAAAAAGATCTTTTTTATCTTACGATTCATCAAGATAAAAAAAAAAATATCAAAAGGGTATTTTTTGATTGGATGGGAATGAATGAAGAAATACTAAACCGTCCAATACCAAATTTGGAACTTTGGTTATTCCCAGAATTTTTACAACTATATAATGTATATAAAATAAAACCGTGGATTATACGAAGCAAATTTCTTTTTTTAAATTCGAATAAAAATGAAAATTTTGGGGCAAGTATGAATAAAAACACCAATGAAAAACAAAAAAGGAATTTTTTGATTCGATGGTATAAAAAAATAAAGAATAAAAATAAAGAAGAACCCGTAGGACAAGGCAATCTTGGACTATCAAACCAACAAAAGGGTATTGAAGAAAATGATGCGGAATCAAACAGTAAAAAGCCTAAAAAGAAAAAACAATACAAAAGTAAAACGGAAGCAGAAATGGATCTCTTCCTGAAACGTTATTTGCTTTTTCAATTGAGATGGGACGATTCTTTGAATCAAAGAATAATCAATAATATCAAGGTATATTGTCTCCTGCTTAGACTGAATAATCCAAGAAAAATTACTATATCCTCGATTCAACGGGGAGAACTCTGTTTGGATATAATATTGATTGAACACAATTTAACTTTTCCAGAATTGATGAAAAAGGGACTTTTTATTATCGAACCCACTCGTCTGTCTGTAAAAAATGATGGACAATTTATTATGTATCAAACCATAGGTATTTCCTTGGTTCATAAAAGTAAATACAAAACAAGTAATCAAAGATACCACGAACAAGGATATATTGATAAGACTCATTTTAATGAGTCCATTTCAGAATATCAAAAAAGAAATAGAGATAAAAATGATTTTTATTTGCTTGTTCCTGAAAATATTTTATCATCTAGACGTCGTAGAGAGTTGAGAATTCTCATTTGTTTCAATTCAAAAAGTGGTAAGGGTGCGGATAGAAATCCAGTATGTTATAACAAGAACTGGACAAAAAATATTAGAGATAAAAATGAATTAATTCAATTCAAGTTTTTTCTTTGGCCTAATTATCGATTAGAAGATTTAGCTTGTATTAATCGTTATTGGTTTAATACCAATAACGGTAGTCGTTTTAATATGTTAAGGATACGATACATATGTATCCGCGGTTAAAAACTTACATTTTTCTTTTACCATAGAAGATATATCAAAGCAAACAGTGCCCCCGTGTTATATTCCAATGATAATAATTAATAATGTATCAATTAGATTTAGTGAATTAACAAAATCTTTAATCTAGTAAATCGGAGGTGAGGTTAAATTTGTTCACTTTTTTGAATTCAAAAATATATGCGTCATACTTCTAAATAAAAAATAAAAATAATTGATAAAATTTGGAATCCATAAATATAAATAAAGAAATTTAGATTATTGTATATATCTATATCGCATTAAAATAAAATGACTAGCATTATTATTACTGATCATTAAAATATATATCTCTAATCTAAAAAGGGGCGGATAAATTTATGGTAAAAAATTCATTCATTTCAATTATTTCTCAAGAAGAAAACAAAGGGTCAGTTGAATTTCAAGTATTCAGTTTTACCAATAAGATACGAAAACTTACTTCTCATTTAGAATTACACAAAAAGGACTATTTATCTCAGAGGGGGTTGCGGAAAATTTTGGGAAAACGTCAACGACTACTGGCTTATTTGTCAAAAAAAAATAAAGTACGTTATAAAGAATTAATTGATCAGTTGGATATTCGAGAAAGAAAAACTCGTTAATTTGCGGAATCTTGGTATTTTTTTCATTCATTTTTGATAAACTTCCTTTCACTTTCAGCAATTCATGGAAGAATGAATCGATAAAAAACTTATGACTGCGCCAGTTACAAGAAAAGACCTCATGATAGTAAATATGGGTCCTCAGCACCCATCAATGCATGGTGTTCTTCGACTCATCGTTACTCTAGATGGTGAAGATGTTATTGACTGTGAACCAATATTGGGTTATTTACATAGAGGGATGGAGAAAATTGCGGAAAACCGAACAATTATACAATATTTGCCTTATGTAACACGTTGGGATTATTTAGCTACTATGTTCACAGAAGCAATAACTGTGAATGGACCCGAACAGTTAGGAAATATTCAAGTACCTAAAAGAGCTAGCTATATCAGAGTCATTATGTTGGAGTTGAGTCGTATAGCTTCTCATTTGTTATGGCTAGGCCCTTTTATGGCAGATATTGGGGCACAGACCCCCTTCTTCTATATTTTTCGGGAAAGAGAATTAATATATGACCTATTCGAAGCTGCTACTGGTATGCGAATGATGCATAATTATTTTCGTATTGGAGGAGTAACTGCTGATCTACCTTATGGCTGGATAGATAAATGTTTGGATTTTTGCGATTACTTTTTAACAAGGGTTACTGAATATCAAAAGCTTATTACACGGAATCCTATATTTTTAGAACGTGTTGAAGGCGTAGGCATTATTGGTGGAGAAGAAGCAATAAATTGGGGTTTATCAGGACCAATACTACGAGCTTCCGGAATACAATGGGATCTTCGTAAAGTTGATCGCTATGAGTGTTACGACGAATTAGATTGGAAGGTTCAATGGCAAAAAGAGGGGGATTCATTAGCTCGTTATTTAGTACGAATCGGTGAAATGACAGAATCGATAAAAATTATTCAGCAGGCTCTGGAAGGAATCCCAGGGGGTCCCTATGAAAATTTAGAAACCCGGCGTTTTGTTAGAGTAAAAGATCCCGAATGGAATGATTTTGAATATCGATTTATTGGTAAAAAACCTTCTCCGACTTTTGAATTATCGAAACAAGAACTTTATGTGAGAGTCGAAGCCCCAAAAGGAGAATTGGGAATTTTTTTGATAGGAGATCAGACTGTTTTTCCTTGGAGATGGAAAATCCGACCGCCGGGTTTTATCAATTTGCAAATTCTTCCTCATTTAGTTAAAAGAATGAAATTGGCTGATATTATGACAATACTAGGTAGCATAGATATCATTATGGGAGAAGTTGATCGTTGAAATGATAATTGATACAACAGAAATAAAAGCTATCAATTCCTTTTCCAGATTGGAATCCTTAAAAGAACACTACGGAATCATATGGATCCTTGTCTCTATTTTAGCTCTTGTATTAGGAATTATAATTGGCGTACTAGTAATTGTTTGGTTAGAAAGAGAAATTTCTGCGGGGATACAACAACGTATTGGTCCTGAGTATGCCGGACCCTTGGGAATCCTTCAAGCCCTAGCAGATGGTACAAAACTACTTTTCAAAGAGAATATTCTTACATCTAGAGGAGATGCTGGTTTGTTTAGTATTGGACCATCTATAGCAGTCATATCCATTTTACTCAGTTTTTCAGTAATTCCTTTTAGCTATAACCTTGTTCTAACCGATCTTAGTATTGGTGTTTTTTTATGGATTGCTATTTCAAGTATTGCTCCCCTTGGACTTCTTATGTCAGGATATGGATCAAACAATAAATATTCCTTTTTAGGTGGTTTACGGGCTGCTGCCCAATCAATTAGTTATGAAATACCATTAACTCTATGTGTATTATCAATATCTCTACGTGTGATTCGGTGAGCCGTAAAAAATCCCCAAATTTCTTTACTTTCTCGGAAGAAAGTTTAATAAATTAAATTTTTCATTTTTTGATTCATCATTTGAATTGATAAATTAAACCAGATAGTTATATGAGTGAAAGAAAACGGCATGTAAATTTGCAGTAAAGTAAAAAAAATAAGGGTTTGAATCTCATTTCCTATGTACAAGAATTAAGTAAAAGTAGTAGAGACGGTTTACCCCAAGAATGGTTGATTAGTCATCATGACTTGAAGCGGGTTCAAAAGATCAACCATATGGAGTTTTTAATATCTATTACTATAAATGTATTACCATAATGCAAGGTTGAGCAAAAACGGGTGGATGGTTAGGAAGACCAAGATACACAAAGGATTCGTAATGGAGTTTATAGGAGTTATCCAGGAGGATATTTCTGTACAGAAAGGGAATTTGAGTTGGGACTTTAAATTAGTAGAAATGATAAAGAAGTACTCCCCACGATTCCGATCCAGAGTATGTTCCTATCCACTGATTAAATAAATAACTATCATATCAAGAACGAAGTAATCTTTTACTTTGGTTAAAGTCCCCTTTTCTGAGAAAGAAGAATAGGAACGAAATAAAAGAGAAAGAAAAGAATGGAATTGAAAAAAAAAAGAAATCTTTTTTTCCTGGATACATATTTGTATTTGTATTTAAATAAAAAGATAGATTATAGATTGTTGTCATGATTTATGAACACTAATATCGTGTCTAATTCTTTTTTTTTTTCGTAATCAAAAAATAGGTTGAAATATCATATCTATGTGATATTTTTACAACAAAGTTTTTTATTCAAGGATTTATTAATCAACAAAGAAAAATAAAAATTCTTTAAAGGATAAGATAAATTCAGAAGCACTATTTTATTTATTAAAATATAGCAGACAGAATTCCATTGGTTTAATTCGGAACCTTAGGTAGGGTGTCTATCCTATCTATCAAATATCAAGATTCCAAAATAGCGAAGGTTCTTTAGATTTATTTGTGACCTCTGAGGAGCCGTATGAGGTGAAAATCTCATGTACGGTTCTGAAATAGCGATGGAGCAGTGATGTTATCATCGACTATAATTATCTAACAGTTTAAGTACAGTTGATATAGTTGAAGCGCAATCAAAGTATGGTTTTTGGGGGTGGAATTTGTGGCGTCAACCCATAGGGTTTATCATTTTTCTAATTTCTTCTCTAGCCGAGTGTGAAAGATTACCCTTTGATTTACCAGAAGCAGAAGAAGAGTTAGTAGCAGGCTATCAAACCGAATATTCCGGTATCAAATTTGGTTTATTTTACGTTGCTTCGTATCTTAATTTATTAGTTTCTTCATTATTTGTAACAGTTCTTTACTTGGGGGGTTGGGATTTTTCTATTCCGTATATATTCGTCCCTGGATTTATTTATATAAATAAAGCCGGTAAAGTCTTTGGAACAATAATAGGTATCTTTATTACATTAGCTAAAACTTATTTATTCTTGTTCATTCCTATTGCAACAAGATGGACTTTACCGAGACTTAGAATGGACCAACTTTTAAATCTTGGATGGAAATTTCTTTTACCTATTTCTCTAGGTAATCTATTATTAACAACTTCGTCCCAACTTCTTTCACTCTAAAGAACTACAATAATATTCACAACTTCTCTCAAACAAGAGAAAGAAAAAAATAAACCTTTTTCTAAATTAAATATTCACTATATGTTCCCTATGG